TACTTTCATAATCATATGAACCAGATTAGATTGTAGACATGAAAGAGTAAGAACTCAGCGGGGCCTTACCCCGCTGAGTTCTTACTCTTAGAGCGAGACTTTGATCTATTCAAAAACATATGGAACCTCAGTCAACATAATCCAAATATTCTATTTTTAGAAATGACAAAACGGATCCTTTGCTCTGATGTTTCAAACCACTCTATTCTATTCCTTTTTTATTATTATGTTTTTGAATAATTGAATCTATTGACTGATTCATAGTTTCTGTCGTTCCTACATAATATTCACTATTATGTCAATATGTTGAATATGAAGCAACAAGAAAGAGGAATCCATCTATTTTATGAATAATTCAATACGTATTTTAGACGTATGAAACATCCTGCAAATCCTTTTCTTTTTATACTCAACTCTTTCTACTAAACTAAAAAAAAAAAAGAAAACTGTAAAGAAATATTTGGATATGCGTAAAGATCTAATCCGCTTTTCAGCCGAAACAAAACAAGAGAAGTTTTTTTTTGTTTGAATTATTTTCCTAAGTTAGAAGTTGAAGTGAATTGAAGAAGTTCTATTTGTTCAATTAAACCCGGAAAAAAACAAGGAATAAGAATCTTTGGCAAACAGGAGAAAAAATCATGATTCTTTCGATACAAGACGACACAAGAAAAAGATTTTCTTGTGTCGTCTTGTATCTAATCGAATAGACGATTAGGAAGACTAAGAATACTTTCTAGAAATCTAGAAATCTTTTTTCCTTTCATTTTTCCCGTCCTTTCCTTGCCTTGTATTCTATTCCTTTGTATTGTATTTGTATGCTTATTTTCTATCATTAGGAATGGTATACAAGTAATGAGTTTCGGACATTCCGCAAAAGAAAAAAGAGTAAAAAAAAAAACAAAGAAAAGACTTATAGAATTTTTTGAATCATATATCATTCTACTGATCAACAAGAATTTGGCACTTTTACCAACTTTATTTTAAGGAATCTCTAGATCTAGAAATTCATTTCGTACAACTGAACCTTTTCAAATTGTTTCTTTTTCAGAACCAAAAAGATTTGTGCCAAAATCACAGATGCCAAGAAGAACAGAAGGCCTTGGACTCGTAATGGATCTTGAAGCACTATTTCTGCGTCTCCCTGACCAAAACCTCCTACATTTGGATTACTTGTTAATGGTTGATCAAGCTTGATGGATTCACCTTCTGAAACAAGAAGTTCTGGTCCTGGAGGTATAATATCAACCACTTGACGTCCTTCTGATGCATCAACTATGGTTATTTCATATCCTCCCTTTTCTTTACGTGCTATTCTGCTTACTATACCAGCAGATGTAGCATTATAAACTGTATTGTTACTTTTGCTACCATCAGGATAAATCTGACCCCTTCCCCTGTTCCCACCTACATATATGGGATATTTTAAGAAGTGAATGTCTTTTTTCGTAGCAGGGTCGGGGGAAAGAATAGGAAAGACGATTTCACTATATTTCTTACCGGGAACAGGACCTATCACAAGAATATTTCTTTTATTAGGACGATAACATTGAAAAGAAAGATTGCCCATCTTTTCTTTCATTTCGGGAGAAATACGATCGGGGGGGGCTAATTCGAATCCCTCGGGTAAAATAAGAACAGCTCCTACATTCAAAGCTCCTTTTTTACCATTAGCAAGAACTTGTTTCAGTTGCATATCATAAGGAATTCGAACAACTGCTTCAAATACAGTATCAGGAAGCACAGCTTGCGGAACTTCAATATCCACGGGCTTATTAGCTAAATGGCAATTGGCACATACAATTCGCCCAGTTGCTTCTCGTGGATTTTCATAACCCTGCTGCGCAAAAATGGGATATGCATTTGAAATAGATGCTCGAGTTATTACATATATCATGATCGATACATAAATGGATCGAGTCATCTGTTCTTTTACCCAAGAAAAAGTCTTTCTATTTTGCATGGTCCAATCATTGATCCCCGGAATTTCTACAATAAATTCGATAGGTAGCTAGTAGAATTCCCTATCCACAAGTTTGCCATTGTATTGATTGTACTGAAAGAATTGTACTGGTGGAATATAGTATGAATACCTTGAATTGAAAAGGTAGAAATATAAAGAATAAGTAAGATTAAAAATGATTTCTTTATACATGAAGAAAGATTCTGATTTGATTGATATCAAAAGATCTAATGAATTATTCATTCATTGAGTGATAAATTACTACAAGCGAAGGAGATACACGATTTAAAAAATGGAAGATCCAATATTTCACAATTGTATCTAGAATCACTGGAAAAGTGGAAACAAGACCAGATATAATCTGATCATTCTGAGCCAATCCAAAATCGTTGTAGATCGAACCAATCATTAGTTCCCAACCATGGGTCGAGTGAAATCCGATCCATAAATCAGTAACTAAAAGAATCGAAAAAGCTTTGATTGTATCACTTAAGTTATAGATAAATTCCTGAATCCAAGAATTTAGAATGAAAAGTTCTTCATTGCCCAGAAAAAAATAACCACTTAGAATAGCGAAACAAATTAGATTTGTAGAGAAATGCAAAATGATATGGAAATGAGATTCATTGTGTCTTTGGACCAATTGTATTGTTTCCTTGTGCATTCCTATACGAAACCTTTGCATATGTGTCTCCGAGTACTCCTTTATCATCTCGTCCAACAGGAATAGTTCTTCTAATTCCATAAATTTTTCTAGAACATTTTTCTCTTGAATATCATTCAAAAGGATTTCGGATTGCCTGGTATTCCACCAATTAAGAACCCAAGTTTCTAGACATTTCTTAAATGAGAGAGAAACCCACCAGGGCAAAAAGAGTATAGACACAAGATATGGGAGGGAAGCCAATGCTTTCTTTTTTTTCATTCTGTATCCGTATCCGTGATGTGAATTGTTAATGAACCTGTTTCATTCGTCGATTCTATCTGAGATTTCTATGAAGCACGAATTATATAGCCTATAACTCTAACAAGAACAAGGTATCGAACCTATGGTTCTTTTCCTATTTTTGTTTTTGTGTAAGAATTGAGTCTTTGGATCTAGAATAATATAGAATAGAACATAGAAGAAGGGCCCTTTTCGAATGAAAAAAAAAGAAGTAAATATTCTTTCCAGATTCCAGAGATCTCAATTAGGCAAATTGTAACCGATTTCCTCTTCATCTTTCGATGAAGACTCGAAAACCCATTTGAACTAACGCATAGAATTTGTATTTAAAGACGAACCCTACCGGATCCTTTAATTATTTTATTTCTATTTCGAATTCGAAAGATTTCGCTGTCTAACCACAGCGCGGGGATAGGGTATCAATTCAAAGGCCTAAAAAAAGGAATTATGTTTTACGAAAATAAAAGACATGTTAGGATATTTGATGAATCTATACTTATTAGACTTTTTTACTAGTATAAAGATAAAGAGTGAAGCTGGACGCCATGTTTATGTGTATACAAAAGAGTTTTTGTGTACAAATAGTTTCTATTCTCTCTATTCTCCTTAATATATTTTATTTGATTAGTTATATTATATTTTCTTAGTCCATATACGTTCTCCTGCTTTTGAGATGTTTTAAGTTCCTTCTCTCATGCTGATATTTCTTCTTCAGTTCATTTCAAAAGACTTCAATGGGTACGCGCAAGAAATAGGCCAATTCGGCAGCTTTTTGTTCAATTTCTCGTGGAGTCAAATTCTCATCACTACGGGTCAAGGGAATGGCTCCTTGGCCCCTGATTTCCATATAAAGGACACGACGAGGAAAAAGACCCTCTTTCACTTCCATTCTGATTGATTGGATATCTTTCAGAAAGAAACGAAGGAAGATGCGACGATTTCTTCCAGGAAATCCCCAACGAAAAAGGGACATTATCCCTTCTTTTCTATCAAATCGGTCATAACCACTACCTACATTCCATGAAATTGTGCACCACAAATAAGAACTAATGAATAGACCTGCGATTCCATAGAAAGACATCACGATCCCTTGTGGGAAAAAAAGAATTTGCTGAGACGGAAATACGGATATCAGATTTTTACCAAGATAACTGGAAGTTCCAACCACTAAGAATCCTAGTGAACCTAAAAAAAGGATAAAGGCCCAGCAAAAATTACTTGTTTTTCGAGACCCCGTTATAAGTTCTATCCATATATGTTCTGATCGCCAGTTCATACTATACTAGATCCAGTTGCATTCGATTGGAATTGAGAGAATAACCCAAATGGATTTTACTCGATTTTTATTACTTGATCCCGAAGTAACTTTCATCAACTAGCAGCATTCCGACGGGAACCTTAAGAAAGAATTGGTTAGATACATTGAGTTTCTATTTCAAATATTTTTCAAAAAAGATTTGCTGATGATCATTTTGAATTTAAGAATTAAATTGATTAAGCTATAATCGCATATACACGCATTAATGCGTATATTATGCATCGGCATACATAACAAAACAACTCTTCCATTTGTTTTCGGAAAGGCCACATATCATATATCCTACCATATTAAATGAAAAGAAGAGTATCTGTATGATAATCCAGTGTTGAAAGTTGAAAGAAATTGATGAGATTTGGTCCCATCGTATTTAGACAATCTTATTTCTTTGGACATAAAGAGATAAAGAAGCCATTGCGATTGCCGGAAAGACTAGGCCCACTAAAGGAACAAAAATAGAGGGAAAGTTCAAATCTATCATAGAATGTACCTCGATTTCATATTTGTACCTATTATAATTATAAAGATATCTTATGATAAGTCTATCTATTAGAAAGAATATTAATATAATCTTCATATCAAGTATTTCATAATAAAAAACGAATGTAGAACTAAATGAAGTGTACCTATTCCTATTTATACACGAATATGTATGAGAATCCGCTTTCAGAAATTGGATTCTTCTCCCATCTTTATCTTCATCGTCTTTCTATCTTTCCTTTCAAAACATCTTTTTTGTTTTGAAAGGAAAGATAGAAAACAGTTTCTTATGAGTTCCCGACTTTAACCAATCTTATCCAACAAACAGGGATTCCTAGTGAAAAACGGGGGTTTTCGATAAATAGAAAGAACTTCTATATTCTTCTTATTTGTTATTTGAATATTCCTATTTTCTTTCTTTTATTTGAGATTTCTTCTTTCTTTTTATTTCATATTTTCTTTTCATTTTTTCTATATCTTTTTTTATCTATTTTTCGTTGTTCTATATATGAATATGTCAAAAGGACGGAGAAATTTATTTTTATTTCCCGGATTTCTCGGAAGGAGAAAGAAATTCTTTTTTATCTTGTCGATAGAGGGATGCTTATTCCTAATCAGGAAGAGAGGTAAAAGAAAAAAAAAAGGATCCGGGGCAAAAAGTCATTATCCAAAACTTCTGACTCTTACTACACTTATAACTGATGTCCCCAAAGAAAACACCATCTTCTTAGTTTTTTCTAATGAACTAAAAGCTTATTCGCTACAAATAAAAATAACTGAAGCTAGTGCTATACTTCCATTTGAAAATGAAGAATTTCAATCTTTTTGAGAATCTTTTTTTAATCTTGATTCAAGGGAAGGAAACCATGTAGCTGAAATAACTCATTAAGAACACCTTTTAAAAGATTACGTGGTACGATTGGGTCGAATAAGCCCTTATGGAATAAAGACTCAGCTGCTTGTGAACCGTCGGGTACTGTCTTTTTCAATGTTTGTTCAATTACTCTTTTACCCGCAAAAGCAATGTAGGCATTAGGTTCAGCAATAATGATATCTCCCAACATACCAAAACTTGCTGTAACTCCGCCAGTTGTAGGAGATGTAAGGATTGATACATAGAATAACTTTTTCTTTGATTGATAATCATATGAAGCAGAAGATATTTTAGCCATTTGCATCAAGCTCAAACTCCCTTCTTGCATGCGTGCTCCTCCAGAAGCACACACAATAATGACAGGTAGAGATCGATTAGTAGCATACTCGATCAAACGGGTGATTTTCTCACCTACTACGGATCCCATACTACCTCCCATAAACTGAAAATCCATAACTGCAATTGCTATGGGAATACTATTTAGTTGACCTACGCCCGTTTGAACAGCTTCAGTTAAACCCGTTTTTTTTTGATAAAAAGAGATGCGATCTATATAAGGTTCCTCCTCTGAATGAAATTCAATGGGGTCCATAGAGACCATATCTTCATCCATAGGCTCCCAAGTGCCAGGATCAATAAAGAGTTCAATTCTATCTGAACTACTCATTTTCAAATGATATCCGCAGTGTTCACAAATATTCATTTTTGAACTAAAAAATTTTTTATAATTTAATCCATAACAATTCTCACATTGAACCCATAACTGTTTGTATTTTGTATTTATATCGAAATCATTAGATCTTTCTGTTCTATTGAAATAACTGCTACTAGTTTTGATACTAGAATTTACACTTTCAATACTACTTAGACTTTCCGTACAAATGAAACTAGAAATGTAACTGTCGATACCACTGTAAATGTAACTCTTAAGACTGATTTCAAAACGAAGATAACTATCAATGCAACTATTAATGTGATTATTCCAATTAGATTGAGTATCATACATGGAATAATAATAGTAGTAATTACTACTATTAGATCCACTATTAAAATAACTAGGAAAAAGAATCTCTAGTTCACTCAAAAAAGAACTAGCATTGTCAATATCAAAAATCTGATTTTCAATATCAAAATATACAGAATAAGTGTCACCATTACTATTTCTAACTAAAAAAGTATGATCAGAGATCAAACTCCAAATATTCCTGCTATCAAATAAATAATTTAGATAATTAATATTACTGAAACTATAACTGTGCCAACTAGTAATCTTTTTCTCCACATCATTTAGAATAGTTTCTTCACTTCCACTGGTATGTCCAAGAGCATCAAGACTATCCATTGATTTACTTAGTCCACACCTATGTTCTAACTTCTTGTTAGACAACATCGAATTGAACCAACATTTTTCCATAGATTCTTTCTGCCCCCTATTTTATGAAAACCTAATACTAAGAGATGAATAGTCATTCGATGAAGAAAAAATCATTTTACTATTTCTTTTTTCTTTCTTTTTATTTCTCATCAGAATTCAAAAGAAGCATATGATTATGATCCAATCATTAAGATTTTTAATGAAAAGTCTTGAAAAGAAAGGATTCTCCTTTTGAGGAATCCAATGAATCATTTCAATATTCAATATAATGATAGTGATTATGATAGAATCTTTTCCTCAAAAAAAGATATATAAAGACAGGTTTCTCTCATGTAAAACTTTCAATTCTCATCAAAAAGATACATAGTTGTTTCTTCCCATAAATGAAAAATGAATTCTCGTCTCGTAGAATCTCGTGTCATATAGTCAAATAAGAAAATGAGTTTCTATTACAACAGGGAACGAAAAAGACAATATACAGGATAGGGGTAGAAGGGATCCTTCCCTTGGCTTGATCTATGGACTGAAACTAAGGAATATAAAATGA